ACTATGATTATCCTCGGGTTGCTAGGGATCGAACCTAGTTACTCTCCGTCCCAAACGAAGCGCCTTACCAATCCGGCTCCAACCCGTTTTATATTAAATCCTAAATTAATAAGATTTAATATAAAATTTAAATATATTCTAATAATTTTGGCTACTAGCCATAACTAAATCTAGTTTTATATAATTTACATTAAACGAGCAAATTATAATTAGAATAATAACCATCACCATTAACGAAATTTTTTTCTAATTTTTGATATAATCCTTGAAAATCAAGTAAAATTAGAAAAAAGTTCATTTATAAGAACTATAAATGTAGCAAGCCCTAAGTAATAAATTATAGAAATTCAATTTAAATATTCTGTAAATACATTTATTCCTAAATAATTATTAACTAAATATTTAGAAATAAAACTTACACTAGATATAAGTATTATTTTACTAATATTTATTCTAGATTTAGCTCGAGCAGCAACTGCTGCGAAAAATCTTTTACAAAATTTTACTATAAACATATTTTTCATTTTCTTATTAATTAATTTCTACCTAGAAAACTATCATTACTTTCTAAATATCTAGTTACCCCTCTTCATGAACGATCATGCCCCATAACCCTATCCATTTCTGTTCATATAGACAAGTTCTGAGGATATACATATTTAGGTTCTATTCCTCCTCTTTTTCATAAATCTTGAAATTTTACTCTATCTTGATGTACTTCTTTTTTTCATATATCTCACATATATTCTTTATTGATTAAATCAAAATATTTAACATATAATGCTACAGGGTCAGAAGGATTGCCATAATGTTTAATACCTAGAGATAATAGACCATCCGGAGAGTTGCATTCTATAGGTATTTCCATATATGTAGCAGGATGTTGTGTATCATAAATTATAGCATCAGTTAATTTTTTTCAACCTTCAAGATTAAGATTAAGATTGAAATTCAATTCACCATTTATTGGATGTGAAATTCTTATAGAGTCAAAATAATAGTGATATTTTCCATTACTATGACTTGCTATTCAAGGAGTTCTAGTTGGAATAGTTTTAACCTCACAATAATAATGCGGATATCTGTTATTTCGAGGTGAGACGTGAGTAACCACATTACTAGGTAAGGCTTGACTAGTTTCATTTCTTGGTGAGGCTCCATAAAGGTCTGGTGATCCTTGATTATTAGGATTTTGCGGTGACATAAAATTAATAAGATTATTTCTTAAATTAAGTTTTTTAATCTCATTTTTATCTAAATTATGGCCATATATGTCATAATCCATATAAGGTTCTATAAATAAACAGTTTATAATATAACTAATAAATATCAAAATACAATTTAAGTATTCTAATGTACTAATAATATTTATATATTCATTTATAAAATATCTAAGTATTATACCTATAATAAATATAGTAGAAATTCTACAAAAAATTCTTTTCAATGTTTTCATCATAATTGTAATAATATAAAAAATAATAATCTCGTACGTTGTTATACTTTTTCGAGAATATCCAAAATTAAGATATTAATAATAATAACTTAATATGATTATTCTCATAGTTAGAAATAGAAATTTCACGAAATAATAAAGTAAGATTTCCTTACAGCAAGAGTACTTGGACTCGAACCAAGAATTTGAAGGTTGAAGCTTCCTATTTTGCCAATTAAACTACACTCTTTGGTAGTCTAATGCAGAGAATATCAGATTCGAACTGATGAAGCTATTTCTAACCAAGTAAAACTCAAACTTACCGCCTTAAACCACTCGGCCAATTCTCTTTGTTTGTAATGTTCTTTATAATCATAGTAATTCCTCAGTGGATCGAACACTGATAATATCCTTATCAAGAATACACTTTACCTGTTAAGTTAAGGAATTTTGAGCAATAAAGGACTTGAACCTTTAGCATTTTGTGTGTAAAACAAACGTTCTGCCAATTGAACTAATTTCTCTTTTAAAACTGAAGAACTTATGTCTTCAGAGTCTTTTTAATTTATTATTGTTTAACTGTTTCTTGTTTTATTGTTATAATAATGGCTCCTACCATTACAACTAATAAAATTATACTTACAAGGAATAATCACATATTATATGATGTATATAAAATATTACCTATTGTTGAGATATGACTTGTTTCTGTTATTGTACCATCTCAACTGTTACTTGTTACAAACATAATGTTATGTGTATCTATATCTAGATTTTTATTTGTGTTCATGATTATATCACTGTATTTACTTGTAGGTAAATAGTATAATATATTACTTAATTTACTATTATAACTGTTTAATATAGCCATATAGTAAGGTAATAATTGGAATAATGCATAATTGAATAATATTGTTATAAATAAAGCTAAGGGTATACTATTTACATTATTACTTTGTAATTCACTTGTTCTTATGTTTAATAACATTAAGATGAACAAGAATAAAATAGATACTGCTCCAATATATACAATTAAGTAAGAAAAACCTATAAATGTTAATCCAGATAGGATTAAATATACAGATATTGATCCAAATAAACCTATTAAAGATAATAAAGATGCTATAGGATTTTTATTCACTATAACTGCTATACCAAATAATAATGCTATTACACTAATTATATCTAGAAATTCCACTGTATGTCCACTTGTTAAAATTTCATTTACAGAGAATAATTGATTCATATTTATTTATTTAAATAACCTATATTTAGGAATTTTATTAATAAGCTTTAAAGCTTTATAGAATAATTTATATAGCTGATAACGCAGCAATTATACGGATAGTCAGATTTGAACTGACACACGCTGAGTGGAAATCAGAAAGTCTACCATTAACCTATATCCGTTTAGAGAATAATTTCTCTAGTATTTTGAATTAAGATCCTCAATAGTACATTGATACGTATAAGAATAATCATACAACGTCAACAAAATGTCAGTATAGTATACCTCCTTCATAACCTAAATGGTGATGATCTGTTAAGTGGTATGCGTATATTCTTCATAATCCTACTGCTAAGAATATTGTTCCTACGATAACGTGGAATCCGTGGAATCCTGTACCGAAGAAGAAACATGTTCCGAATACACCATCACTTATTGTGAATGAAGATACGTTATATTCTATTCCTTGGAATAATGTGAATATTAAAGCTAATAATACTGAAAGTACTGTACCATAAATAGCTCCTGATCTTTCACCTTTAATTAAAGAGTGATGCGCGTATGTTATAGTAGCACCACTAGATAATAAGATTACTGTGTTTAATAAAGGTAATTCGAAAGGATTTACAGGTTCTATTCCCATAGGAGGTCATTGAGCACCTAATTCTACAGTAGGTGTTAATGCACTATGGAAGAATGCTCAGAATATAGCTACGAAGAAAAGAGCTTCAGAAACTATAAATAATATAATTCCTAAATTTAGCCCTTTTTGTACAGCTAATGTGTGATTACCTAAATATGTACCTTCTGATATTATATCTCTGAATCACATAGTCATAGAAGTTACTACTGTAGCTAAGGCTAAGTAAAAGAATATATAACTATTACTAAATAAGTGCATTGATAATGCAGCGTTTACTGTTAAAGTAAATAATGATATACTTGTGTATAAAGGTCACGGTGAAGGTGACACTAAATGGAAAGGATGATCTTGAAAATTACTTCTTATTGTGTTAGTCATTTATATAAGTAATTAAAAATACAGCTTAAAACATTGATTCAAAAGCCCCTAAGACGAATCGAACGTCTATCATATAATTAACAGTTATATGCTCTACCGTTGAGCTATAGAGGCTAATCGGAAAAGAGGTGAATTGAACACCTAAGTGTATAAAACACAACACGTAGCAAGTGTCTTACCCTACCAATGGAAGACTTTTCCTGTAGAACGAATTAGATCAGAATCGAACCGACATCTATTTCCGTGACAGGGAAATCCTTTACCTAATTAAGTTACTAATTCTAGGAGACAAGAGATTCGAACTCTTACAAGCAACAGCTATTGAGTTTACAGCTCAACCCTTCTTACCAATAAAGGAACCCTCCTTTATATAATATAATAAAATATATTATATATAATTATCGTTAAAATTAATTAATCCCGTGCAACTTCCACTACACGAACCGTATTTCGACTTAACACTAATTAGAGCCACGCATACGAAGATTCTTAATAATAGAATATAGAACCTGCTTATTCTTTTTACTGATCATCAAGAAAGCAAACTTATTGCGCATGCTCTTTTCAGCATGTGACGAGTGGTTAGTACCAATCCAAGGTAAATTCACCGTGACATGGTGATTCACGATTACTAGTAATTACTTATTCATATAGTCGAGTTTCAGACTATAATCCTTAAAATTTATATCCTATTTTTAGAGATTAGCTTAAATTCACATTTTTGCATCTCTTTGTGTAGGAATATGTGGCACGTCTATAGCCCACAATATCAAGGCCATGATGACTTGTCTTTGTCCCCTTTTTCTTTCCAAATCCTGGATCAAATGCTTTATCGTAATAAAAAAAAAATAAAGCCAGGGATTGCGTTAATTTCATGGAAACCACAGTTTCACAACATTAACTGAAAACAGCCGTGCAACTCCTGTAAAATATTCAAATTGTGGTAAGGTTTTTCGTGGATCATCGAATTAAACAACATACTTCACTACTGGTGTCAGAAACGGTCTAGTGATTTCAGTTCCTGCGTTGCCACATTACTCTTGAGGTGGAATGCTTACACTTTCATTTATAGACTAAATATTGTTTAATAGTTAGTTCATTACTGATAAACTAATTAATTAAAGCTTAATCTAACCTATGACATTCATCATTTACTGCAAAGACTACTTGGGTATCTAATCCTGTTTGTGCTCTGTGCCTTCGTCCTTCAACGTCAGTTTTTACATAGAGGGCTGCCTTCGCCTTTACCGAGTCCCTTTGGTATAATAGAATTTCATCTCTCCTCCTCAAGTACTGCCCTCTTATATCAAACTCTAGTCAAGTACTAACATTATAGAAGCTATATTGACCGTCTAGGTACCCTTTAAACCTAATTAAGATGAATAACACTAGTCTCTTACGTATTACCGCGGCTGCTGGCACGTAATTAGCCAAGACACGATATATATACCGTCATTATCGATATATAAACAAAGCTTTATTCAATTTTAATACAATCTTATAGATTATATATAATAATATAATCAAAATAAGACTTGCCACTTCTCCAAGTTGCCAGTTCAGCCGTTAGGCCATTGACCAAGATTCCTCACTGCTGTACTAACTTGCATTGGGGTTTTTTCAGACCCAATGTGGTCGATCAACCTTTCAGATTCGACTACGAGAGTTTTAGGCTAGTTAAGCCATCACCTTAACTACTACCTATCCCGAAGATATTTATTGTCCTCTTAAAGCAGGATTACTTATCCCTTTATGTATTATGAAGGATTTACCTCCACTTTAAGGTCGGCTAAGAATATCATTATACTCACCTGTACACCACTTTTTAATTTATGTAGTAAACTACCAATTAAAACGTACGATTAGCATGTGTCAAGCACTTGGACAGCATTCAATCAGAGCCATCACCAAACTCATCTATTTTTATGATATAAATTTCTTTACATCACTATAAGTTCTAATGTTTTTTGTTATAAGGAGAATAATAAACTATATAATGTATCTAATTTATAACTTAAGTTATATTAATATTAGTCTAATTTAAAATTTATAATTGTTCGCTTAATATAGTATATATGAATAAATAACTATTCATTACTTATTTTTAATTTCTATTCTTATAATTCATAACTTTCATTATTCCTTTATGTTAAGGATAAATTATTAGTGTATCTATAATTTTCCTAATTTACTATTTATTCTCACTTATTATTTTTTTTTTATTTTGTTAATAACAAATATTAGTGTAAGTCTAATCCGTCTTTAATATATGAAGAAGATAATACTACGAATACTTGTGCTTGGATAAAGGCTATAGCTAATTCTAATCCTGAGAATGCTATTATGAATGTTAATGGGATTAATCCTAAGATAAAGAAGATTATTCCTGAATTCATTATGTTATAAACGAATCCACTTAATATTGCTAATAACATGTGACCAGCTGTTATATTAGCTGCTAATCTTAATCCTAATGAAACATTTCTAGCTAAGTATGAAATGAATTCTATTATTACTAATAATGGTAATAAACCTAAAGGACATCCTGCTGGTACTAATAATGAGAAGAATTTTAGACCGTGTTTAGAGAATCCTAATATTGTAGCTCCTAATACTATAGTGAAACTTAATGCAAATGTTAATGCAAAGTGTCCTGTAGATGCGAAGCTATAAGGTATCATACCTATTAAATTATTTACTAATATAAATATAAATAATGTATAAATAAATGGGAAGTATACTTGTCCTCCTTTGGCATTTATTTGTCCTGTAACAATATTGTGTATTGTTACGTATAAAGATTCTTGAGCTATAGATCAGTTGTTACTTACTAATTTGTTTTGGTTAGTTGCAACTAAGCTTAATATTAATGTTATTAATGCTCCTAATGTTAAGTAGAATCCTATGTTTGTTAATGATAAGTGTAAATTACCACCTAAAACTTCTAAATTTAATATGTCTCTTACTTCAAATTGATCTAAGGGACTTCTTATTTCTGTGAATAAATTTTGTGTGTTTAAAAACATTAGTAGTATAATCACTACTAGAATATATATCTTGAAATAACTAATTATTTATAACTTTAAGTTATAATATTTATACAAAGCTACTATTTATATTAGCTTATGAATAAATTATATTTTATTTATAAACATACGTGATAAGAATAAACGAACTATTCTTGGTAATATGTATTTAGATAATACGTATAATACTAATACTATGATAGTAAAAGAAAATACTATTTCATTCATATAATAAAAAGGTGTTAATTGAGGCATATTTTGTTTTCTTTTTATTTTTATAATACGTAAATTATTTTAATCGTAAATTAAATGAAAGGTATAATAAATTTTGTTATTATACGCTATATATTAGACTATTCATAGAGTAATCTAATACGTTTAATATTAATGAAGGATAAATACCAAATACTACTGTAAATACTACTAGTATAAATAGCATTAAGAATTCTCTTTTATTTACGTCGTATATACTTTCTTCTAAGAATCTTGTAAATGATCCACCGAAGGCTGTTCTATTAAACATGTATATTGTGTAAGCTGCAGAGAATACTATAGATGAACATGCAAATACTCCTAATACTGGTAATTTTTCTAAGATTCCATATAATGACATGAATTCTCCTACAAAATTTACTGTTAATGGAGCTCCACAGTTACCTAAGGCTAATATGAAGAATAATGTTGAGAAGATAGGCATTAATTGAGCAGCACCTCTATAGAAGAATATACTTCTAGTACCAGTTCTATCATATAATATTCCACCTGCACATATGAATAATCCACTAGATACAAATCCGTGGGCTAAACCTAATATTATACTTCCTTCTATCCCTTGTATTGTATTACTAAATGCACCTATTAAGTATACAGCTGCGTGACAAACAGAACTATAAGCTATTAATTCCTTAACGTCTGTTGTTCTTATTGTACTAAAACTAGCATAAATTATTGTAATTACAGCTATTGTATATATTACAAATGTATAATCTAATGCTGCTTTAGGTAATATAGGTAATATTATTCTAAATATACCATATAAACTTAATTTTAATACAATAGCGGCTAATACTATACTACCTCCTAATGGAGATTCAACGTGAGCTTTTAATAATCAATTGTTCAAGAATATTGTAGGTGTTTTTACAGCAAATGCTATAAATATTCCTATGAATAAGAATACTTGTGTTTTATATTCAAAGTTTAATTTAAATAGAGTATCGAAATCTGTACTACCCATTATTGAAGATGTACTTAATATTGATAATAATAAGAATAATGATCCTCATAATGTATATAAGAATAAATAATAACTAGCACTAACTTTGTTATCAGATCCAAATATACCTACTAATATAAATAGAGGAGGTAATATACTTTCGAAAAAGATATAGAATGACATTATATCTAATACCATAAATACGGCTAGTAATAATGTTTCTAATAATAACATTATAATTAAGTATGCTCTTACATTTTCTTTTATAGAGTCTCAATTAGATAATATTGCTATTGGCATTATTAATGTTGTTAATAATACAAAGTATACAGATATACCGTCTACTCCTAAGTAAATATCAAATAATTGTACATTATAATGTTCTTGTACAAATTGGAATTGATTTGTACTATTATTAAATAATATAAACATAACTAATGATATAATTAAATTTATAACACTAGCTATTAATGCTATTGTTTTTGTATAGACTTCTGTACTTTTTTTATATGAGTCTATACTAGATACTATTATTGTACCTATTAATGGTACGGCTAATAAAGAGGATAATCACATCTTATAAAAGAGGTTATCTTCGAACTTTAGATTATATATTCATACCTATGGACATGCATTTCACGGTTGTACTTTATTTTTGTTTATAGTATATTAGAATAAACTTATGTTTATAAAATATATTCCAAATATATGTAATAGACATGGAACTAATATTATAAATGCAAATAAGATAGGTAATAATACAGTTCAACAGAATGACATTAATTGATCAAAACGTATTCTAGGGAAAGATGCTCTTACTCATATGAAAGTAAATACCATCATTGAACTTTTAATACCTAAAGCTAAGCTATATAATAATCCATCTACTGCAGAACTAGTTAATAATTCTCTTAATTTGAAATATTCGTTAGATGTTATTCATTCTATATTGAATAAATAAGCATAAATATAATTTATTGAGTCGAAAAAGTAAACATGATCGAAACCTAATAAGTAACCACCTAAAAATAATATACTAGTTAATATACACATAATTACTATACTTGCATATTCGGCTAAGAAGAAGAAAACGAATACCACAGCAGCGTGTTCTGTCATGAATCCACTAACTAATTCAGATTCAGCTTCAGCTAAATCAAATGGAGCTCTATTAGTTTCAGCTACAGCACCTATGAAAAATATAATTAATATTACAAATAAAGGTATACCTAATCATATAATTTTTTGGAATTGTACATTAATATTTAAGTTTAAGCTATTAGTTATCATAATAATTATTAATAATACTGAACTTAATACTAATTCATAGCTAATTAATTGAGCTGTACTTCTTAATGACCCTAAGAAAGCATATTTACTATTAGCACTTCATCCAGCTAATAGTATACCATATGTAGCTAATGATGATACAGCCAACATAAATAATATACCTAATTCCATATCACCTAAAGCTAATCCAGGTCCATAAGGTATCACAGCATAACCTAATAAAGCGAATATTAATGTTACTATAGGTCCTAAAAAGAATAATATTAAATTAGCTTGTGTAGGAGCTACATATTCTTTTAATATTAATTTTAAAGCATCAGCAAAGGCTTGTAATAAACCATAGTAACCTACAGCATTAGGTCCTAATCTTCTTTGCATACTAGCCATAGTTTTTCTTTCAGCTACAGTTACGTATGCTACTACTAATAATGCAGGTAGCATTAATAATAAATTTTCAATTATTGAAATAACAGTCGTTGGTAAATTCATTTTAATTTAAATAAAAATGCTAGTTAATCTTCCTTTTATATTATAAAAAATTAATAATATATAACCTATTATATATTAAACTTTAGATAACCTAGATGCAAAAATAGTTAGTAATTTTTTATTAATAAACTATTTATTATTAAGGAAATATACCTCATCTCAGAGTCGAACTAAGGTCCTGATATTAGAAGTATCATGCTCTACCATTGAGCTAATGAGGCTTGAAATATTATATTTATATAATATTTCTACTAAAGATAAATTTAGCTTTGTAATGGTAAACTTACAAATGCGTGAGGTTTAGGTGGGCTTGATAATCCTCATTCTAAACTGCTATAACTTCTGTTTAAATTAGCTTGTAAGATATCAGTATAGAATCCAGGTGTTAATCATGGATTTCTACTTGCTACTTTACCTTCTACTAATTGTTTGTAAACTAAGTATAGGAATAATCATGCAGCTATTACACTTACAATTGATCCAACACTACTAATTAAGTTTCATCCAGCGAATGCGTCAGGATAGTCTCCTATTCTTCTAGGCATTCCTTGTAATCCTAAGAAGTGTTGTGGGAAGAATGTTAAATTAACTCCTATAAATAATAATCAGAATTGTGTTTTAGCTAATGTTAAGTCATAATTTAATCCTAACATTTTAGGTATTCAGAAGTATCATCCGGCAAACATTGCGAATACCGCTCCCATACTTAATACGTAGTGGAAATGAGCAACTACGTAATATGTATCGTGGAATGCGATATCTAATGAAGCGTTGGCTAATACAACACCACTTAATCCTCCGATTGTGAACATGAATACGAATCCTAATGAGAATAACATTGAAGGTGTCATTTTAATAGATCCTCCGTAACATGTAGCCAATCATGAGAATATTTTAATTCCTGTAGGAACTGCTATTATTAAAGTAGCAGCTGTGAAATATGCTCTTGTATCTACATCTAATCCTACTGTATACATGTGATGTGATCACACGATGAATCCTAAGATTCCTATAGATAACATAGCATAAACCATACCGATATAACCGAATATAGGTTTACTTGAGTTAGCTGATATTGTTGTACTAATTATACCGAATCCAGGTATAATTAAAATATACACTTCAGGGTGTCCGAAGAATCAGAATAAGTGTTGGAATAAGATAGGATCTCCTCCTCCAGCTACTTCGAAGAATGAAGTATTAAAGTTTCTATCTGTTAATATCATTGTTATACCACCAGCTAATACAGGTAATGATAATAATAATAATACAGCTGTAATAACTACAGCTCACCCAAATAATGCTAATTTGTGTAATTTTATACCAGGTGTTCTCATGTTAGCTATAGTAGTTATAAAGTTTATAGCACCTAATAAACTACTTACCCCTGATAAGTGTAATGCAAATATTGCTAAATCTACACTAGGTCCACTGTGACTTTGTAATCCAGATAAAGGAGGATAGATTGTTCATCCTGTTCCTGCTCCACCTTCTATACATGCAGAGAATATTAATAACATTAAACTAGGAGGTAATAATCAGAAACTTATATTATTTAATCTAGGGAAAGCCATATCAGGTCCACCTACCATTAATGGCATTAGGAAATTTCCAAATCCTCCGATTAATGCAGGCATAACCATAAAGAATATCATTAATAAAGCGTGAGCTGTAACGATACTGTTATATAATTGGTTATTTGATATGAATTGTACTCCTGGACCACTTAATTCTAATCTTATTAATACTGACATAGCAGTACCTAATAATCCTGAGAATAAAGCAAATATTAAGTATAAAGTTCCTATATCTTTAGCGTTAGTTGAATTAAATCATCTTTCCATACCCATTGATATTTCAGATCTTAAATTTAGGTTTGTGGTACCTTCTAATTTCAAAATTACGAAGTAATAGAGTATTGTTTCTTTAAAAATTGTTATTAATATTATTAACAACTGAGTGAACAAATGTGTTCTATTTTAAATTTTTAGTATAAATTTACATTAAATAAAATTATTTTAAAAAGCCAAAGCTGCCTTTATTTAATAATAAATATATATTATACTCCGTTCTAATACTTTAAATTAAATAGTGAATTAAATTGACATTATATATGAATATATTCTATATTAAAAATATAGTAAATTATTTAATATAATAAGTATTAATAAAAATTTTATAGTTAAGTTTTAATTGTATTGTATTTTATTTTCAATACCAAGATTATGGAGGAATTGAACCTCGTACTAATGATTTGCAATCACAGTGTAAATCCGTTTACAGCATAATCTTTTTATATATCTTAAGAAAAGATTATATAAAATTGTGTATATCACTAATAGATCTATTATCTTGATTTATTATTTGTTTGATATAAGTCCATTAAAGTGTTTTCTATAACACTAACAACAGGTACTAAGATGAAGAAGTGAGCAAAATATAATGCTGTACTTATTTGTCCAAATTCTATAAATGGACTTTCAACGTGTTTTGCACCTAATTGTTGTAATATTAAGAAGTTAGCTAAGAATACATAGAATAAGATTTTACTTAAAGGTCTGAATTGTAAACCTCTAGTTCTACCTAAATCTGTAAATGGTAAAGCTAATATAGCAACTAATGAAGCGAACATTGCTACAACACCTAATAATTTGTTAGGTATAGATCTTAATATAGCATAGAATGGTAATAAATATCATTCAGGTACTATAGCAGCTGGTGTTTGCATAGGGTTAGCCATAATATAATTTTCGCTATCTCCTAATACATTAGGCATAAAGAATACGAACATACTTAATACAAAGAAGAAAATAAATATTGTTATTAAATCTTTGAATAAGAAGTATGGTGCGAAAGGTACTCTATCATAGTATCCTGGTACTCCTAATGGATTACTTGCTCCAGCTGTTTCGTGTACAGCTATTAAATGCATTAAAGCTAATGCAGCTAATACGAAAGGTAAAACAAAGTGTAATGCGAAGAATCTGTTTAATGTAGCATTATTAACAGAGAAACCTCCTCATATAAATTCAACGATGTCTTGTCCTATTCATGGTATAGCACTTATTAAGTTAGTAATAACTGTGGCTCCTCATAAAGACATTTGTCCATAAGGTAACACGTATCCTAAGAAACCTGTACCCATCATAAGGATTAATATTATTGCACCTATTACTCATGCTAATGTTCTAGGAGCTCTGTAAGATCCGTAGTATAATCCTCTACCCATGTGTAAGTACACTAAGAAGAAGAAAGCTGATGCAGTGTTACTGTGTAAGTAACGAACTAATCAACCATTGTTAACATCACGCATTATATGTTCTACAGAGTTAAAGGCTTCTGCTACACTCGGGTTATAATGCATTGCTAATGTTACACCTGTTATTATTTGTATTCCTAAACATAATCCTAATAATGAACCAAAATTTCATAAGTAGTTTATATTACTAGGTTGTGAATGATCTATTAAGTATGCGTTAAACAACTTTAAAAAAGGATGACTTTTTAATATTCTCATAGTTTTATTTATAAATTTAATTAGATTTTTAATGTATATATATATTATATTTAAAAACTTATATTTTAAACATAAAAACTTATAACCTACGTAAGCTATATAAACATTTTGTTTAATTATACATTTAAAGATATTTAATAATCTGTGATGTATATACTGCATATTATGCAAAGAATAATTATTTTTATTTTTTCATAAGAAGTTAGATTAAGCTTATTTACCTACGTAATTGCTTATTCCTAATAAAACTGCTACACATGTTACTGTTATAACATTTACTAAGTCTAAATATACTGATACGAAACTAAATATAGATAAGTAGAAACAAACACCTATTAATATATAAAGAGCATAATCTGTTACAACTCCTTTACTTAATCCAGATATAGTTTTACTTGTTTTAGTTAATATCACGTTCATTCCATATGGACCTACTCATTCTATACTTCCTTTATCTAATACTTTAGTTGTTTGACCTCCTAAATCTAACACTGTGTTAACTATATATTTGTTATAGAATAATTCTACTAAGAAACGTTGGTTAAAGAAACCAAATACATAGTAACCTAATTTAGATAATTTGAAGTTTGTTACAGATTTAGGCATAAATTCAGGATAGATTATAGCTAAAGCTGAAAAACCTACTGTAAAGAAGAATGGTAATAATTTAAAGAATGTAGGCACAGCAAATTCTGTATCTATTAATATTTCATGCATTGGATGTATAAATATACTATTATCGGTAAAGAATCCTGATCCTAATCCTATAAATATATCTTTAGTTAAGAATCCAAAGTATATAGAGAATATAGCTAATATAACTAATGGTAAACTTAAGAAGATATCCCCTTCGTGAGCATTTTTGTAATAATTTACAGGACCATTAGGATTAGCTAAGAAAGTTAAGTATAACACTTTCACTGAATATAATGTAGTAAATATTGCACCTATAGTGGCAATAAAGTAAACGTTAATACTACTAAAGTGATATTGACCATAAGCAGATTCTAATATAAAATCTTTACTATAGAAACCTGTCATAAATGGGAAGGCTACTAAACTAAGACTAGCTATTAAAATTACTGTATAAGTTAAAGGTAAGAATGAAATTAATCCACCATATCTTCTTAAATCTTGATTATCAGATACGGCGTGTATAACAGCACCTGCACCTAAGAATAATAATCCTTTATAAAAGGCATGATTAATTAAGTGGAATATAGCAATATTATATGAAGATAATCCTATAGCTATAACCATCATACCTAATTGACTCATTGTAGAATAAGCAATAATTTTTTTAATATCTTGTTGGAATAATCCAATTAAAGAACTAAATACTGTAGTAACAGCACCTAATCATAAACATATTAATAAAACTGTTGAACTATATTCTATTAAAGGTGATGAACGTATTAATAAATAAACTCCTGCCGTAACCATAGTAGCAGCGTGAATTAATGCAGATACAGGTGTAGGACCTTCCATAGCCATAGGTAATCATATATGAAGACCTACTTGTGAACTTTTTGCCATAGCACCTATTAATAAGCAAATTCCTATTATTGTTATAATATTTTCATTAATGTAAGGAGCAATTGAAAATACTGTACTATAATCTAAGTTACCTAAAGATCATAATAATATGAACATACCTATTGTTAAGAAAGCATCACCAACTCTGTTAGTTAAAAATGCTGATAATGAACTTTGGTTAGCTGCGATTCTAGTAAATCAGAAACTAACTAAAAGGTATGAACAAACTCCAACACCTTCTCAACCAACGAACATTACTAAGTAATTATTTCCTGTCACTAATATGATCATCATAAAAGTGAATAAACTTAAATAACTAAAGAATCTTTGACTATGAGGGTCATGACTCATATAACCTATAGAGTAAAAGTGTACTAGAGTACTAATTACTAATACAGGTATTAACATTGATACTGTTAAGCTATCAAATTGGAAATTTCATACCATGTTAAATGATTCACTGTCTAATCATTTAAATAAAGTTATAGAAACAGGATTATTACTAAATCCTATTTCAAAGAAACCGATAACGGCTAATACTGTAGTTGCTAATATACTTGAACAACCAATTATACGACTACCTGTCACACCGACTTTTCTACCAAAAAATCCGGATACTATAGATCCTAATAAAGGTAATATAATAATACTTAAATACATTATTTATATTCTATTGCGATACTTCCTCTTAGTCTATAAAAGGCTACTAAAATAGCCAAACCTAAAGCAGATTCTGCACCGGCAACTACTATAATGTATATAGCATATGTTTGCCCTATTATATCATCAAGATTAATAGAACTTGTTAATATTAGGAATGTTATAGATAATAGCATTATTTCTATAGAAATAAGCATTAATATTATATTTTTTCTATTAAATACGAACCCTAAAATTCCTATTAAAAAAAGTACTAAAGTTAAACTCATATTTTTTAATTAAATATTTAATCAAATTATTCTAAACATGTTTAGTATAGACATTATAAATGAAACTATACTAGAGGCATCATAGATTCGAACTACAAATGTGATGGCCGTAACATCAAGTTTTACCATTAAACTAATACCTCTTTTAACTGATAATATTATTATCAGATAAAATATGCAATCTATGCATAGCTGCACAAGCTTAAATTAAGCGTTGTATAATCAGTGAACAAATTTGTCTATATTTACAGATTCTATAACTATAGGCATTGAACTGTGTAAGATTCCACATATTTCTGAACATTGTCCATAGAATACACCTTCTCTGTTAATAAATACTGATACTTGATTTAATCTACCAGGGTATGCATCAGTTTTTATACCTAATGAAGGACATGCGAATGAGTGTATAACGTCTCCAGATGTTATAACAAATCTGATGTGTGTTAATTCAGGTACTATAACTCTGTTATCAACTTCTAACATTCTTAATCCACCGTCTTCTAAGTCTGATTCTGGTACGATATATGAATCAAATTCTATAAATTCTTCATTAGAATCTATAAAATCAGGATATTGGTAACTTCAATATCATTGATGACCTTCTGCTATTACAGTCATTGAAGGATCATTAACTTCATCCATTAAATATAATAATTTAAATGAAGGGAATGCAATTAATATTAATATAACAGCTGGTGTTATAGTTCATATTAATTCGATTAAAGTACCGTGATTTAAGTATTTATGTGATATAGGTGCTTTTGTAGCAGCAAAATTTCTTATTATTGAGAATAATACTCATCCCACAGCGAATAAGATTAATACTAAGTAATACATAATATTATCATGTAATTCTATTAATCCTTCCATTTGTGGTGTAGCACTGTCTTGGAAGTAAATACCTCAAGCAACAGGTGCGTCAAAAGATACAAATGAATTTAATAAGTTTTTCATAATGTAATTATAACTAAATTTCTAATTGAAATAGAATTGTTTAATTTGTTGTTAGTAATACTAACAACCCTACCCACCCTATCCTCTATAAACTTTAATTAATACGTATTATGCAACGTATAATAAAAGTAATGACATCATTAAAGCGAATAATGCTGTAGCTTCTGAGAAAGCGAATCCTAATATTGAGTAAGTGAATAATTGGTTTTTTAATGAAGGGTTTCTAGCAACACCTAAGATTAAACATCCGAACACTACTCCGATTCCAACTCCAGCTCCTGCTACACCTACTGTAGCTAATCCTGCTCCTAATATTTTTGATGATTGTAACATAATATTTGTATAATATTAAAAAATAAAAATCTCGTAAATTGTTGTGCTTTTTAGTTAGAAATAGAAATTTCACAAAATAATAAAGACATACTTGTCATATTGCTAATATATTAATTAAATTTTATTAATTATTGATTATTTATTTTCTATAAATGTGTTAACAAAATTTTTTGATTTGTTAAAATAGTTGTATGATTGTCTACTATCTATTTTTAAGGCACCTTTACCTAATTCAAATACGAATCCAGCAGTAATAATACCTATAAATAGTAATACTATAATTAAACCATATACACCGTTTTCATATCCACTCATTCCAAATGGGTATATTACTAGTAATTCTAAATCTAACACTAGATACACTAATGCAAATATGAAGAATTTAACTCCGAATTGAGCTCTATTCTGTCCTAAGAAACTATGGAAACCACACTCGAATATACTATACTTTTCTTGATAAGGATTATGAGGTGCTAATACAAAATTAAGTACTAAGAATAATATAGCTATAGCACATACAAGAATAAATAAGAAAGTAACACTACTCATTTAACAGTTAAATAAGATTTGTACCAATATGGTACCCATGCTTAGTCATTCTTTATTTATAAATATAAATGATAATATTACTAATGTTATTGTAGATATAACAAAAGCTATAGGACTTGAGATAGCTATGTTATTATATTTGAAGTTTACACTTCTAACAACACTTCTATTGCTGTCCAATACATTACCTTTTAATGTTAAGTTTTCTAATAAAGTATTTACTTTATAATCAGGTTTTGTAAAGAAAATTTCTTTAATTATTCCTAAGTAATAAACACCACCTACTACACTTGTTAGTATACCTACTATAGATAAGAATACTAATCCTTTATCTAAAGCTGCGCTTAATACCATCTGTTTACCAAAGAATCCTATTAAAGGAGGTACACCTACAAATGAGAAGATTGTAATAGCTAAACTTATAGCTAATACTGGGTTTATATAGAAATAACCTTTTAATTGACTTACTAATTGTATAGGAGAGTTAGTTTTATCCATTAACTCTTCATGTTCTTTATTATCACTAGTATAGCAATATAAAGAGAAACCTATAGCAACTAATATAATAAATATATTTAAGTTACTTATTATATATTGTGTTAAATAGAATAAGAATGCTTGTGTTGATTCAACACTAGAAATTCCTAAAGCTAATAACATAAATCCTACGTGAGAGATTGTACTATAAGCTAATAATCTTTTAATTCTAAACTGAGTTAAACCTACAACTGTACCTACAATTAATGAGAATAATGAACTCATTAATAAGATAAATGTTCAGCTCATTTCTGAGAAACTATTATTAGTATAGTAAACTAATTGCAATAATAGGATAAATATAGATATTTTAGCAATTAAAGCTACAAAAGTTGTAACGATTGTAGGTATTGCGTCATAAACATCAGGAGATCAGAAGTGGAATGGTGCTGCACTTATTTTAAATAAGAATCCAATAGTAAATATTACTAATGATAAATTTATATAATAAGGTTTATATCATAAGTCTGTAGAACTTACGTCACTTATACTTGTTATAATATATAAGCCATCTAAACTTGTACTACCTGAGTTAGCATATATTAAAGCTGTACCTAATAAAATAAAACAAGAACTTAATCCACCTAATAAGAAGTACATTAAACCTCCAGTAGTAGATAATTCAGAGTTTCTATATATAGTACTTAATATATATAAACCATAACTTTGTAATTCTATAGCTAAGAAGATAGAAACTAAGTCATTAGTTGACATTAAGAATATTGCACCTGTTATAATAAATAATAAAATTAAAGGATATTCTATTATTTTAAGATGTTCACCCATTTTATTTATTATTTTTGTATTATAATAAACAAAGTTATTAAAAATTAAATCTTTAAAAGATGAATATTCTGGTACTCACACTTTTCTAGGATAAAAGCTAGTTAATGTTAATATTAATATACTAACTAAAAATAAGAAAATATGGAATATTTGTGTAAGATTTGTAACTAATAATAAACCTCCATGTAGAGCTATACCTTTAGTAACTACACTTAAAGAGGCGATATCATTTAAGATACAATATGCTAATATAATCATAGCTATTCTATTATATAAAATAGATATGTCACGTCTCAAATTAACGGCATTTGAAAGTAAAAGAGAAATAATTGATAAAACTATCATGACTTAAATTAATAAAAAAATCTTCACCCTAAAGGGTTTAGCTAAACTAGCTAGCCTGGAAAAAGAATCGAACTTTTATTACCAACATATGAGGTCGGTGTTTTAACCGTTAAACTATCTAGGCTTAAGGGTGGATACTTGGATTTGAACCAAGAACTTACTGTGCCACATACAGTTGCTCTACCGATTGAACTATAACCACCTTTTATCTTGGAGTGATTCGAACACTCAATAGTAAATACCAAAAATTTATGACTTACCTATTAGTCCACAAGATAAAGTTTAAGGTAAACCCGACTTGAACGGGTAAGATATTATTATCCTATAGACCTAAACTATATATGTCTGCCAATTCCATCATTACCCTTATAGAACTTGTAGGAATCGAACCTACATTTTAATGATTAAAAGTCATACGCATTCACCATTATACTAAAGTTCCTTATGCTCGAGGTAAGACTTGAACTTACAACCAAAACAACTTCAACGTTCTGCTCGACCAATTGAGCTTCACGAGCTTATGGAGATATCAGGAGTCGATCCCGAATTAACGATATGCAAAATCGCAGTTTTACCAATTAAACTATATCCCCTAAAAATATCCGAAGAAGGACTTGAACCTTCAAGACTATAAGTCTACAAAGCTTAAGTTTGTTGTGTTTGCCAATTTCACCATTCGGACTAGGGCTAAAGTGACTTGAACACTTATAAGTACTGTTATGAGCAGTATGCTTTACCTATTAAGCTATAACCCTTTATATTACAAATAAATCTAAAGAAAAAACGCGGCTAAAGGACTTGCACCAATATCTTTCGGGCATGAACCGAATATGTTTCTATTACACTAATCCGCTTAGACTAGGCAGGATTCGAACCTGCGGTGGTAGCATCGAAAGAGCTATGTCGTAACCACTTGACTACTAATCCTTTTAAGCCCAATGCAAGTATCGCACTTGCTTCTATTGATTACAAAACAATTGCATTACTTTTATGCTAATCAGGCATGTATTGATATATGTATAAATAGTAAATTATTAAATTAGTACTTTAATCTTTAAAATCTCTAGATTCTTACGGATAAAGCCTATAAATTCGTAGTATTATGCTACGTATATTTAAGAAATATCTTAAGATAAGCTTCGTGCCTATATGCTTTCAGCACTTATCCTTAACCAACTTAGCTTTCCTGCCGTGCTTATGCTATACATTATCTTAGTGAAAGATACATCCCTATGTATTATCGAAATAATACAGATATATATACAAAAGTATATATATTTAATATTTGGGCACATAAACAACAGGTAAACCATAGGTTAGTAACCATAGTCTAACAATGTTAAACTCTTCTTGTTCCTTGCGTACAAAAGTTAGTTCTTATTTTATTCTAATTCCCCCTAGAAGATAGAAACCATACTGTCTCACGACGTATTTAACCCAGCTCATGTAACTTTTTAATCGACGAACAGTCGCACCCTACATAGTTCCTGCGTCCATGAGGATAAGTTAAGCCGACATCGAGGTGCCAAACCGCGCACTCATTTTGTACACTCTTGCGCAAATTAGCCTGTTCTATATGTTATCATATTTTTATTATATTTCCATTTCTTTCAAAATGGTTCAGACTATGTCTTCATTTTTATTTTAAGCACATTGCTTTTACATATTTTAGTAGTATCCTTTAATATTTATTTTCCTCCTATTCAACCTTTAACCGCAAACGCTCCAATACGACGTTTAGATTTAGTTAATGAATAAGATACATTAGAATTAGAGTTTCCTCTAAATAACACTGAACTTAAACGTTTGAATGATGAATCTACATTCTTTAATCCACCTTTTCATTTTAATGAATAGATTGATCTATCAGCTCTATAACGTTTAGTTAATCTACCTTTAACTTCTAATCTTATACCACTCATATTTTTATAACCTATAGAGTTATAAATAGTATTATGAATTTCTTTTTTAGAAGTTTCATGTATAGTACTTAATAATCCATCTAAATTATTATTAGTGTTTAAATTAGATATGATTTTTAAGTCTTTATATTTATCTAAGAATAAATCAACATTGTTTTGACCTTTAACTAAAGTTCTTTCTTTTATTGTATTTATTTTAGGTAAATAAGCTCTATTTAAAATACTAAACATACTTTTAATATGATTCATTCTTGTTTTCTTTAGTTTTAAAGCTAAAGCTTGAGTAAATAAATCTGTATTATATGCTATAGATTTTAAATTGATTATGTTATATTCTATTTTCTTACCTATTATTTTATTAAGTATATTACTTAATTTAGGTAATAATATTTGGTTATTAAATTTGTATTGATTAAGAGAATACATTAAATCATATTTTCTTAATAATCTTAGATATGTTTTTCAATATCTATTTATAATTACGCTTCATATTTTTTTTAGATAAAGGTTTTTTAAAGTTATAAATTGATTTAGATATTCTAATTTATATTTTAAAAATCTCTTTTTAGAGATATTATCTGATATGAAAACATATTTGTTGTTATTAGCTTGTGCATTACTTAATATATCATAAATTTTATTTATGTTACTTTTATATAATAAGAAGTAACGTTTTATTAAGTTTTTACTTATTTTTTTATTTATTTTTAAATATTTCTTTTTTAATAATTTTTTCTCTCTATTAATAGTAAATAATGTAATAATTGCTTTATTATTGGTATGTTTAATTTCAGCATTACTTACATATATTCTTCTTAAGAAATTACGTCTTCTTTTTAATAATATGAATTTCTTAGATCCTATATATTTATGGTCTTTGAAATATAAATTAAAATAACTTTGAATGATTTTATTAATATTTACATCATTCATTGGTATATTTTTTAAATTATTTTTATTATAAGAATAAACAACGTTTTTTCATTCTTTTGAGAAAGAAGGTAAATATTTAATTTTTCCTATATCTCCTACTTTATTTTTTAAAGCAACAGTTTTAGAATTATTATTTAAATTGTTAGTAAATATTTTCATGAATTATTCATTCTTAAATTTCTTTTATTTCTTTTTAAAATATGTATAATAAAAATGTTGGGTAGTATTAAAAGGATTATTGTTAATTGCATAACACTCACCTTATAGTCGTTGAACGTTTTTATCTTAAATTTATGCCAAGATAAACTTCGCTTCAAGTTTACTATTATAAGTAATTCTTGAAATTTACCCAATTTATATTAATAATTTTATATGTAACAAGAGTTATAGCTTTCGCCAACTGTACAATATAAAATATTAAAGGACAAACATCCCTAGCGTAGCTTTTCCAATAATCCAAGATCTTTCCTTGTTGCATCTTGTGATCCTATGCCCTGCTTACGCAACTGTAAGATTTGTAGATAATCAAACAGTAAGGCAGGATTAAGCCGTTGAGCTTTTTAGATATTGTAAACATAACTATCTAAAAGATAGCTAAAAGATATTAGAAGAGTTTCCATAATATCTTTATTATCTCTAATTTCTATATAGTGAAAATCCTACCTAATCTTAACTATATTTACAATAAATGCAAATATAATTAATTGTATATGATTAAGAATAGTTAAACTATTCAAAATAGCAAACAAAATATTTATAAATTTTTAGACACTCCTGTTTACTCTTTACAGGGTCTGTGCCCCACATAAACTGTCCCCTAGCGATAGTTCCTTACCAAAGGGTACTTACTATAATAAATATAATAAGTTGAATTAGGCTGATCTACTAGTATAAGCATACAGACTATAATTTAACAAATTGGCTCAGTAAAGCCACATAAATTACAATCTACTTATACTCCTAAACCAATTCATTCATATGAAAGAAAAATAAAGGTTTCTCATTGTCATAAATCAATTACCTTATAATCTGAAAATTGTCTATCATAATCTATAATTAGTGACAGTAAAGCTGCATAGGGTCTTCTCGTCTAACTAGAGGTAAGCAGTATCTGCACTGCTATTCCAATTTCACTGAGTCAATCATAGAGACAGCTGTTGTATCGTTACACCATTCATGCAAGACCGCATTTAACGGCCAAGGCATTTCGCTACCTTAGGACCCTCACGTTAAGGCCGCCTTTAACCGGGGTTTCCGTCGACATCAAATAGTAGTATATTCAATTATCTCTGTTAACCAGCCGGCACCGGGCAGATATCACACTCTATACTTAGATTTTTAATCTTTCAGCAGAGTGCTGTGTTTTAATTAAACAGTCGTACAACATTATTTCATGCTTCTTCCTCTTTACTTGATATTAATCAAGAATAATGAGCCCTCCTTATTCCGAAGTTACGGTAGTCAATTTGCCGAGTTCCTTTATGATTGTTAGCTCATTTACGCCTTCGTATTCTCTACTAGCTTACTTGTTTCAGATTCTAGGTACGGTTATTCTTCATTTATAGAAGCTAAGCTAACTATAAATATATTTACTATTTTTCCAGTACATTTTACACTAAAATGTCGTCCTTAGTAAAAAAGATTTTCTCATCGTTTAAATCTTTAGATAATATAAACTTAGAGGCCGTTACTTAAATATATCCATAAGCTTAAGGCGGAAAATTTTCTTTTAGTTACTCATGTCACCATTCTCACTTGAGTTAAATCGTTATCATTCTATTTAAAAAATAAAACTCATAATTTAGCTCAACGTTCTGCTACCCCATTGAATTATAATAATAATAATATTATAATATATAATGGACAAGGTTTCGGTATATTGTTTAGATCCGTTATATTTTCGATGCTTTTATAACTTAACAAGCGCTCTGTTACGAGGTCATAAAATTATGGCTGCTTCTAAGCCTATCTCCTTGTCGACTTTAATAAAAACCTTCTTAATTTCACTCAACTAATAATTTAGGAACCTTAACTCTTGTTCTGGGCTGTTTCCCTTTCGACATACAACCTTATCATTCTATGTCTGATCATTCAAAATACATCTTTGCCATTCCGAGTCTACATACTCACTGATAAAACCTTCATGGTCCCCCAATTTGTACAATATAAAACGTATAAAACGCCTTGTCTGAGATTAAATTCTGTACCTGCTAAGATGTTTATTTAAATTGCCTACTATTATAGGTTTCGCAGAAAACCAGCTATCCAAGTCAGTGTTGTCTTTCACTACACCTACCACAGTTCTTCGGAGATTTTTGCTACAATCACCCGTTCGGACTTTTATAATCCTGACTATGGTAAAATCACCTGGCTTCGGGTCTAACTTTAGACACTTATTCGTTATTTTAACGTTCGGTTTGACTACGCATGCTAATACAGCTCGCATCTAATGTTAACTTGGTGACCCATTATGCAAAAGGTACGTTCTTTTTATCGAACTGCTTATAAAACTACTATTTTTGTTTTTGTTCCCTCATGGTACTTTTCACTATCGCTTATGTATTATATTTAGCCTTTGAGGAAGGTTCCCCAATGTTTAAACAGTTTTGATACCGTTCTACTTTTTAGGCTCCTCTACTTTCGCTCACGCTATTCATAGAATCTCTTTTGATTTCTTTTCCTGAAGTTACTAAGATATTTCAATTCACTTCGTTTAGTATTAGATTTCTCTTAGAGTTTATATACTTATAAGATCTTTATCTTATTTATATAACTAATTCTCTTTAATACATAGCTTAAATTCCATAATAGTTCCTTTATATACTTATATATTTATAATTAATAATTATATATCAGTTTTCTTTAAGACTATATTTCTAATAGTTCTAATAATCGA